TTTTTTTTTGTGGGACGATAGTTTTGAAAAGACAAATTACCTATCTTTTCTTTAATCTCGGGCGAAATACGATCAGGAGGGGCCAATTCAAAACCCTCTGGTAAAATAAGAACAGCACCTACATTCAAAGCCCCTTTTTTACCATTAGCAAGAACTTGTTTAACTTGCATATCATAAGGAATTCGAACAACTGCTTCAAATACAGTATCGGGAAGTACCGCTTGTGGAACCTCAATATCTACAGGCTTATTAGCTAAATGGCAATTAGCACATACAATCCGCCCGGTAGCTTCTCTCGGATTTTCATAACCCTGTTGAGCAAAAATGGGATATGCATTTGAAATGGGTGCTCGAGTTATTATATATATCATGAGCAATACGGAAATGGATCGGGTAATCTCTTCCTTTATCCAAGAAAAAGCATTTCTAGTTTGCATGGTCGAATCATTCATCCTGAAAATTTCTACAATAAGATTAGGTAGGTTACTGGCATAGTTCCCTATCCATTATTCTGCTATTTACTCAAATGATTTTCCTAGAATATAGGAAGAATACGAGTAGAACAAAAAAGAATAAGTCAATTTTTTAATGTTTAGATACAAAAAAACAAATTTTCTAATTGGATCAGTGGACCCTTTTTTCAGTCATTCATTGAATGATAAATCACTACAAGTGACGGAGATACACGATTTAAATAACGGAAAATCCAGTATTTTAAAATTGTATCTAAAATGACTGGAAAAGTGGAAACAAGACCAGATATAATTTGATTATTCTGAGTAAATCCAAAATCTTTATAGACAGACCCAATCATTAGTTCCCAACCATGAGTTGAATGGAATCCTATACATAAATCAGTTAATAAAAGGATCGAAAAAGCTTTTATTGTATCACTTAAGTTATATAGAAATTCTTGAACCCAAGAGTTAAGAATAATGAGTTCTTGATTACCCCTAATAGAATAACCACTTAGAATAAGGAAACATATTATATTTGTACAGAAATGCAAAATCGTATGGATACGGTCTTGGTTGTTCGTCTCGATCAATTGGATGGTTTCTTTGTAGATTTCCATACGAAGATTTTGAAAATGTGTTTCCGGATATTCCTTTAGCATTTCATCCAAAAGGAACAGTTCCTCGAACTCTATCAATTTCTTTAAAATCGTTTTTTCTTGAATAATATTCAAGAAAATTTCGGATTGTTTCGTATTCCACCAATTAGTAATCCAAGATTCCAGACTTTTCTTAAATGTAAAAGAGATGCACCAGGGCAAAAAGACTATAGATGTAAGACATAGAAGGGGAATGAATGCTTTTTTTTTTGCCATTTTTCGTCTTTAATGAACTCAGTTTCATCTCATTTGTCAACTATATAGAATACTATAATAATTTTTCTATCAAGCATAAGTTCTATTACAAGTAAATACAAGTAATAGAGCCTAGCCTATGTATCAATTTCTAATTTTTTTAATTTTAATATAAATTGAGAATCGATTCTCTCTTTTTTTATTTGTAATTCGGAAATTTGTTTTTTCCTTTAATTTTAATTTGGAAATTAAAGAATACAAAATAATACAGAAATCAAAAAATAAATGCTTTCTCTAAGAAAGCATTTATTTTTTTGATACAACGATTTCCATTGGTAGACTCAAGAATATGGAACGATTTCCATTGGTACACTCAAGAATCTGGACAAGTCCCAAGCTTTTTGTATAACGTTGCGTGGAGTCCTATCATAATAATCATCAACAAGAGTCAAAGGAATGGTCCCTTGTTCTCGTGTTTGCATATAAAGGACACCACTACTGGGTTCTGGGTTAGGGTTAGCTTGTAGTATGAGGGACTGAATATCTTCCATACGAACTCTGAGAAAAATACGACGATATGTTCCAGGAAATCCGTAACGAAAAAAACACACCATTCTCTTTTTTTTATCGAAAAAATTATAACCACTCCCCACATTCCAAAAAATTAGAAGCCACCAATGTAAACTTAGAAAGAGACCTGCGATTCCATAGAAAGTCAGGGTGACCCCTTGTGGCAAAAAAGGAACTACAAATTCAGATGAAATCAAAGAGAAAAAATGTCTACCATAATAACTGGAAACTGAAAGATATAACACCCCTAATGAACCTAAAAGAGTGAAAGAAGCCCAGAAGAAATTGATTGGTTTTCGGGACCCCGGTACAATGTCAAGCCATGCGTCTTGTGAACGACAACCATATTTTTCTGATCCCCAACTAATTAATTTTGGAACATTAACCAATAAAGCAGACATTACAATTAAGACAAGGCCCACTAAAAACACATAAACGTTTATCATAAAATGGGTACCTCAATTTCATATTTGTACCTGTTATATATTTTTTTTTTATTGTTATATTAATATTTTTGTTGTTATATTAAATCCTCCTTATCTTATTAAGGTAATATTAATAGTAGTACTTTTGCCCGTATCTAAAAAATCTTGTTTTTTTGAACATGAAGAAATAAAGAAGCCATTGCAACTGCCGGAAATACTAGGCCCACTAAAGGAACAAAAAGGGAAGGTAAGTTTATCATAAAATGGGGTACCTCAATTTCGTATTTGTACCTGTTATGTTATTTTTTGTTGATTGTTATATTAATAATATATATTTTGATTTTTCTTATATTAAAGATAGTCTATAATCACTAGAATTCATATAGACTTATACTAAGTATATCTAAATGAATAGAGATGAATAGATAGATATATCTATTATATACGGAGTATACATAATTAAGTATATAATATAATAAATACATAATCAAAGAAAAAAATGAATAAGATTTATTAAGAATCAAAAGGAAAAATCTAAAAATAATAAATTTTTATTAAAAATAAAGAGTGTAGAACGAAATAACTGGATTTATTTTGCCCTCTATTTCTACAAGAAACATGTGTATGATAATAAATGTTTTTATTATTTCTATTCTTATCTTATTACTGTGTGTTCTAATTTGATTTTTGTATAATAATAATTTATTATACAAAAATCAAATTAGAGTCTGAATTATTTTTCAGTTTGAGTCAAAGGAAAGAAACCATGGAAATGCAATAACTCACTTAAAACCTCTTTTAAATAATTACGTGGTACGAGTGAATCAAATGCGCCCTTTTCGAATAAAAATTCAGCCGATTGTAAACCTTCGGGCACTTCGATCTTCAACGTTTCTTCAATTACTCTTTTACCTGCAAATGCTATGTAAGCATCGGGTTCGGCAAGAATGATATCCCCCAACATTCCAAAACTAGCTGTTACCCCACCAGTAGTAGGAGATGTAAGTATCGGTACATAGAATAACTTTTGATTGATTTGATAATTATATAAAGAAGCAGAAATTTTAGCCATTTGCATTAAGCTCAAACTTCCTTCTTGCATACGCGCTCCTCCAGACGCACATACTATAATAAGAGGTAAACGTTGATTGGTAGCATATTCAATCAACCGAGTGATTTTCTCACCCACTACGGATCCCATACTACCTCCCATAAACTCAAAATCCATAATACCAATTGCTACAGGAATACCATTTACTTGACCTGTGCCTGTTTGAACCGCCTCCAGTAATCCGGTTCTGTCTTGATAAGAATCAAGACGATTTGGATAATCATCATTTTCAGAAGGTTCGTCTTCGTCTTCCAAACCATTTTCAGAAGGTTCGTCTTCCGAACTATTTGGATAATCATCATTTTCAGAAGGTTCGTCTTCCGAACTATTTGGATAATCATCATTTTCAGAAGGTTCGTCTTCGTCTTCCAAACCATTTTCAGAAGGTTCGTCTTCCGAACTATTTGGATAATCATCATTTTCAGAAGGTTCGTCTTCGTCTTCCAAACCATTTTCAGAAGGTTCGTCTTCCGAATTAAATTCAATGGGATCCACAGAGAACATGTCTTCATCCATAGGATTCCAAGTACCTGGATCAATCAAAAGTTCGATTCGATCTGAACTGCTCATTTTCAAATGACATCCACAGTATTCACAAATATTCATTTTTGATTTAAAAAATCTCTTATAATTGTTTCCATAACAACTGTCGCAGGCAACCCACAAATGCGAAAAATCTTTTCTTATTATACTAGTACTCTCGATTTCACTACTATTTTGGACCTTCTCAGTATCACTATTATTTTCCGGTTCTAAAATGTCACTACTATTTTGGAGCTTATCAGTATCACTATTATTTTCCGGTTCTAAAATGTCACTACTATTTTGGAGCTTATCAGTATCACTATTATTTTCCGGTTCTAAAATGTCACTACTATTTTGGAGCTTATCATCATCAGGCTCATCATCAGGCTCATCATCAGTATCACTGTCATTTTCCGGTTCTAAAATGTAACTAGCCCTTTGGAGCTTATCATAATCATCAGTATCATTGTCATTTTCCGGTTCTAAAGTGTCAGTACCCTTTTGGAGCTTATAATAATCAGCATCATCGTTATCATCATCATAATCATAATCACTACCATAGTCATAATCACTACCATAGTCATAATCACTACCATAGTCACTATGACTATCAGTGTCTTTTTCTAAAATGTCACTAGCCTTTTGGAGCTTATCATCATCATTGCCACTATCCTTTTCTTTATCACTCTCACTATCCGTTTCAAATCTGACTTCAAATCTAACATCAAATCTGTAAAAAAATCTGTAATCAAATCTATAACTGGACTTGTGGAATTTTTCATTTTTATCCTCCTCCTGCGGATTTTTTTCAATGATATTCTCTATAATGGAACTATCAATACCGATTTCAGAAAGCATATAACCTTCAATACAACTATTAATGATATTATTCCAATCATATATGAAATAACTATTACTATCGCTAACTAAAAAAGTTTTATCAGATAGTAAATTCGGTATGTTCATGTCTATAACTAGAATTCTCACTATTCTTTTTACAACCCCGACATCTACATGAATAGTATTATCCATATCAATTAAAATAATATTATCCATATCAGTTAAAATAATATTATCCATATCAGTTAAAATAGATGGGTCTTCATTTACACTGTTATTTTCAATAGGACCAAAACTGTCTATTGATTTACTTAAACCACACCTGTATTCTAAACCCCTATTAAACATCATTGAATTGAACCACCACTTTTCCATAGAACTTTTTCCTCCTATTTACAAGAAAATACAATAGATGAATAGTCATTTAAGTTTTACCTACAAATCCACTTTTTTTAATAAATCAGTTAATAACGAGCGAGTAAGTATTTAAATTTATAACTATTTGTAATCTAAAAATTAAGTCGATATTCTATCAATGAATTGAATATTCTATTTTCATAGTTTGTAAATCTAAAAAATGAATTTCTTTAAGAAAAAAAAAGGTAATATTTATTCCGATATACTTTTTCCGGTTACTATATCCTTATATTCTAAGGATATATCATGAATATACATGACATATTCTTATATTCTAAGGATATGTCATGAATATCCATGACCTGGGACGGAAGGATTCGAACCTTCGAATAACGGGACCAAAACCCGTCGCCTTACCGCTTGGCCACGCCCCATTTTGACTACTAAATACTATTATGGGTTGTTCGTCAATTCCAGTTCTAAATTTATTCTATAGAATAAATTAAACTGTTACTAGAATTTGGATATGCATAAATATCGAATTAAACTGAATTTATTGATCATTACATAGAATTCAATTAAGATATTCTATGAATATATGATTTCTTCGATTTTTGATTTCAGAATGAAACTGTTTTGAACTGGATAAGTTAAAATGAAATAAGGGATTGGGGGTATGATCTTAGTTGATTCATTTTTTTTAGTTTTTTTACTGATTTTAGTAATATTCCTATCTAGAAATATCAATTCAATAGTTGACTTATTTATATTCAATTATTTTCCATTTTTTCTTTTCTATTTCATTTTAATATATTTTAATATAAGAGTATAATAAATATAAGAGTATAATAAATAAAAATGATAATAATAAATCAAATTCTATAAAATTATATATAGAATAAATCATATCATATATATAATAATCATATATAAAATTATATATATAATAAATCATATCATATATATAATAATAACATAATATAAAAAAATACAATAAAAATGAGAATTCAAAAAAAGCAAAAATACAATTTATTTTCTTAAAGAACAACATTTTTGTTATGCTTAATATCTTTAGCTTGGTCTGTATTTGTATTGACTCTGCCCTTTATTCAAGTAGTTTTTTCTTGGCAAAATTACCTGAAGCCTACGCTTTTTTGAATCCAATTGTAGATTTTATGCCAGTAATACCCTTACTCTTTTTTCTCTTAGCTTTTGTTTGGCAAGCTGCTGTAAGTTTTCGATAAGATCTTTAATTTGAATAATGTCCGAAAAAAATTATTACGATTAAGTTCGAAAATAAAAATGATAACATTTTTAAAGATCAGATAAGTTTTACGGCGTAAATCCTTGATTCCAAATATTAAAATTTTTGGATAGACAATAAAAATCTGGACCATCTCATCATTTCTGTTTTTTCCATTAAAAAATGAAAATTCTATTATTCGATTGGAGTCCACCACCAATACCTAGATCTTGAATTGTGGATATGAAAAAAATTTTGGTAATATAAAGACTCAATTCTTACTACAAAAAAATTTCCTAAGTTTTTTTTTTTGAAATTACTTCATTTCTTATAAACTTAGTATCAAAGGAAACATAATATGAAATAGAAGAGAATCTATTCTCTTTCTCTGGCGTTTTTTTTTTTTAATTATCTTGGAGATTTTGTAATGCTTACTCTAAAACTATTTGTTTACACGATAGTGGTATTCTTTGTTTCTCTTTTCATCTTCGGATTCCTATCTAATGATCCAGGACGTAATCCTGGACGTGAAGAATAAGAAAATATTTTTTGTTTTGCTTACTTGTGCTGGATTTTGAAATATTTTTTTTTTTTTTATCTATTTTACATCTTTAACTAGTAAAAAAAATTAAACAAAGAGGAAAAAAAAAAAAAAGAAACTCCATAATTTCAAAAGAAAAAAATACCAAATCATCAATAAACGGAAAGAGAGGGATTCGAACCCTCGGTACAAAAATTCATACAACGGATTAGCAATCCGCCGCTTTAGTCCACTCAGCCATCTCTCCCCAATTCAAAAAAAAAAGAATTATTATGCTTATGATACATCGCATAAACAAAAAGAACAAAAAGTAGGGCTCGAAAAAAGCCTTCTTTATATCTTATTGATTGATAGTCATTTGATATATCTTATCTGTCTTTTTTTTTTTTTTCTATTTATTATCTATAAATAAATATAAATAAAGAGAGAATTATTGATTTCATTTTTTATACCTTCAGCAAAAAGAAAATCAAAAAAAAAGATTCGCCCCCTTTTCTAAATTTCATTAGGGGGCCCCTTTACGAAACACGTCAACACTCTAATTATCGTAAAATTATGCACCTATTGCATAATTAGGAC